GCTAGCGTAGCTTAACCAAAGCATGACACTGAAGATGTTAAGATGGGCCCTAGAAAGTCCCGCAAGCACATAAGCTTAGTCCCAACTTTGCTATCGATTTTGGCTAAATTTACACATGCAAGTATCCGCACCCCTGTGAGGATGCCCTACATTCTTCTCCCAAAGAGCTAGGAGCAGGTATCAGGCACACAATTGTTTGCCCACAACGCCTTGTTTAGCCACACCCCCAAGGGAACTCAGCAGTGATAAACCTTAAGCTATAAGTGAAAACTTGACTTAGTTAGTGCCAAGAGAGCCGGTTAATTTCGTGCCAGCCACCGCGGTTATACGGAAGGCTCAAGTTGATAGCCCTCGGCGTAAAGTGTGGTTAAGGAAGTCCCCTTAAACTAAAGTCAAACGCCCTCACTGCAGTCATACGCCCCCGAGGGTAAGAAGCCCCACCACGAAAGTGACTTTATGTAGCCTGAACCCACGAAAGCTAGGGAACAAACTGGGATTCGATACCCCACTATGCCTAGCCGTAAACAAAGATAGAACCCTACACATCTATCCGCCCGAATACTACGAGCGCAAGCTTAAAACTCAAGGGACTTGGCGGCGCTTTATAACCATCTAGAGGAGCCTGTTCTAGAACCGATTCCCCCCGTTCAACCTCACCCTCTCTTGCTCCTTCCCGTCTATATACCGCCGTCGTCAGCTCACCCTTTGAAGGAAAAACAGTGGGCGCAACTGGTAATACCTAAAACGTCAGGTCGAGGTGTAACGTATGAGAGGGAAAGAAATGGGCTACATTTGCTTACTCAAGTGAGCACCTAGACCATAACTGAAAATGTTTGGTAGAGCAAGGATTTAGCAGTAAGCGTAAGAGTAGAGCGCTACGCTGAAAACGGCACTGAAGCGAGTACATACCGCCCGTCACTCTCCCCGATGGCTCCATTAACATAATTAATACCCAATCAGCCTATGAGGGGAGGCAAGTCGTAACATGGTAAGTGTACCGGAAGGTGCACTTGGGTAAACATACAGAGCATAGCTAAGACAGTAGAGCACCTCCCTTACACTGAGAAGACGCCCGTGCAAATCGGACTGCCCTGACGCCCCCCAGCTAGCCCACACCTAAAAAACAACAACTCAACATTAATACCCCCTCACACACGACAAATTAACAAACAAATCATTTTTCCACCTAAGTATGGGCGACAGAAAAGGAACTTTGGAGCAATAGAGAAAGTACCGCAAGGGAATGCTGAAAAAGAAGTGAAACAACTCATTACAAGCCCTAAGAAGCAGAGTTTATTGCTCGTACCTTTTGCATCATGATTTAGCCAGTACCTCTCTAGCGTAGAGAACTTTAGTTAGAACCCCCGAAACCAAGTGAGCTACTCCAAGGCAGCCTAGTAATAGGGCCAACCCGTCTCTGTAGCAAAAGAGTGGGAAGAACTTCGAGTAGAGGTGACAGACCTACCGAACTTGGTTATAGCTGGTTGCCTGAGAAATGAATAGAAGTTCAGCCCCATAACCACCCTGTCTCACCCCAGTTAACTCCGATCGACACAAGGAGGGGCTATGGGAGTTATTCAGAGGGGGTACAGCTCCTCTGACAAAAGACACAACTTTCCCGGGAGGGTAAAGATCATAATTTTTAAGGTAAAGTATTATGTAGGCTCAAAAGCAGCCATCTATAGTAAAAGCGTCCAAGCTTAAACTCATCCCTAACTTATAATAAGGATAATAATATCTTAACCCCCCAGCATTACCGGGCCGCCCCATACAGATATGGGAGTGATCCTGCTAATATGAGTAATAAGAGAAATAACACTCTCTCCCGGCACATGTGTAAATCGGAACGAACCCACACCGAACTTTAACGGCCCCAATCGTAGAGGGTAATGAACAAAAAGCAGAAAACCAGAAATTCACCCAACATTAAACACCGTTAACCCCACACTGGTGTGCCAACAAGGAAAGATTAAAAGAAAGAGAAGGAACTCGGCAAACACCTAAGCCTCGCCTGTTTACCAAAAACATCGCCTCTTGCAAAATTAAAGAATAAGAGGTCCTGCCTGCCCTGTGACTATAAGTTTAACGGCCGCGGTATTATGACCGTGCGAAGGTAGCGTAATCACTCGTCTTTTAAATGAAGACCTGTATGAATGGCTTGACGAGGGCTTGACTGTCTCCTCTTTTAAATCAATGAAATTGATCTCCCCGTGCAGAAGCGGGGATATGACCATAAGACGAGAAGACCCTGTGGAGCTTTAGACATAAGACAAAATCACGTTCAACACTTCAAAATAAAGAATAAAACTTTGTGAACACACTTGCCTGAATGTCTTTGGTTGGGGCGACCGCGGGGCAACAAACAACCCCCAAGAGGACAGGGAGTAACACTCCTACAACCGAGAGCCACAGCTCTAATTAACAGAACTTCTGACCACACGATCCGGCAACGCCGATCAGCGGACCGAGTTACCCCAGGGATAACAGCGCAATCCCCTTTTAGAGACCCTATCGACAAGGGGGTTTACGACCTCGATGTTGGATCAGGACATCCTATTGGCGCAGCCGTCATTAAGGGTTCGTTTGTTCAACGATTAATAGTCCTACGTGATCTGAGTTCAGACCGGAGTAATCCAGGTCAGTTTCTATCTATGAAGTGTTCTTTTCTAGTACGAAAGGACCGTAAAGAAGAGGCCCATGCCTCCCGCACGCCTCCCCCTTAATTAATGATATAATCTAAATTAAACAAAAGGACACCCCCCCCCCCGCCGGAGACAACGGCAGGTTAAGGTGGCAGAACCCGGACATTGCAAAAGACCTAAGCCCTTTCCACAGAGATTCAAATTCTCTCCTTAACTATGGTAACCTTACTAATTACACACATCATCAACCCCCTAGCCTACATTGTGCCAGTCCTACTAGCCGTAGCTTTCCTAACACTAATCGAACGAAAGGTACTGGGCTATATACAACATCGGAAAGGTCCAAACATCGTTGGACCCTACGGACTCCTTCAACCGATTGCAGACGGACTAAAACTGTTTATTAAAGAACCCGTTCGTCCATCAACATCCTCCCCAGTACTTTTTCTGCTTACCCCAATGCTCGCCCTCACCCTTGCACTTATATTATGAGCCCCAATGCCTCTGCCCTACCCAGTTACAGATCTTAACCTAGGAATCTTGTTTATTTTAGCCATTTCAAGCCTTGCCGTCTACTCCATCCTTGGATCAGGATGAGCATCAAATTCAAAATACGCCCTAATTGGGGCCCTACGAGCAGTCGCACAAACCATTTCCTACGAAGTAAGCCTAGGACTAATTTTACTTAGCATTATCATCTTCACGGGGGGTTTTACACTCCAAACCTTCAACACTTCGCAAGAAGCCATCTGACTTCTAGTGCCAGCTTGACCACTAGCAGCAATGTGGTACATTTCCACTCTTGCAGAAACCAACCGAGCGCCCTTTGACCTGACAGAGGGAGAATCGGAACTTGTTTCAGGCTTCAACGTAGAATATGCAGGAGGCCCCTTTGCCCTATTTTTCCTAGCAGAATACGCCAACATTCTGCTAATAAATACACTCTCCGCAGTCCTCTTCCTAGGAGCCTCACACGTACCATCCTTCCCTGAACTCACTGCTGTTAATCTCATAACCAAAGCAGCGCTATTATCAATAGTCTTCCTATGAGTGCGTGCCTCCTACCCGCGATTCCGCTACGACCAGCTTATGCACCTGATCTGAAAAAACTTCCTCCCCCTTACCCTCGCCCTGGTCATATGACACCTCTCCCTCCCTATTGCATTTGCGGGACTCCCCCCACAACCTGTAGTTTAAGAGTGTGCCGAATCCTAAGGGCCACTTTGATAGAGTGATACATAGGGGTTAGAGTCCCCTCAGCTCCTTTAGAAAGAAGGGATTTGAACCCCACCTGAGGAGATCAAAACTCCTAGTGCTTCCTCTACACCACTTCCTAGTAATGTAAGCTAATTTTAAGCTATTGGGCTCATGCCCCAAAAATGGGGGCTAGATCCCCCCCTTTACATATGAGCCCTTACATTTTAATAACCTTAGTCTTTGGCCTAGGACTGGGAACATTTGTTACCCTAACAAGCTCCCACTGGCTCCTGGCTTGAATAGGCCTTGAAATAAGTACATTAGCCATTATTCCACTGATAGCGCAACATCACCACCCCCGGGCAGTTGAAGCAACCACTAAATATTTCCTCACACAAGCCACCGCAGCAGCCGTACTGCTATTCGCCTCCACCACTAACGCATGATTAACTGGACAATGAGAAATCAGCCAGATGACGCACCCACTGCCCACAGTAATGATTACAATAGCCCTGGCACTCAAGATTGGACTCGCCCCCCTCCACACATGACTCCCCGAGGTTCTGCAAGGCCTAAACCTAACCACCGCCCTCATTCTATCCACCTGACAGAAACTTGCCCCCTTCACCCTCCTCCTGCAAATCAGTCCAAGCAACCCGACCATTCTGATTATAATAGGACTAGCCTCGACCATTATTGGAGGATGAGGGGGACTGAACCAAACCCAACTACGTAAACTACTAGCCTACTCATCAATTGCCCACTTAGGCTGAATAGTCTTAATTATGCAATTTTCCCCTTCACTGAGCTTTTTGACACTTATATTATACTTCGTCATAACATTCTCTGCTTTCCTAACATTCAAATTAAACGACTCAACTAACGTCAACTCACTCGCTATCTCCTGAGCCAAATCCCCAGCAATAACAGCCCTAACCCCCCTTGTTTTACTATCCCTGGCGGGACTACCCCCACTCTCAGGCTTCATACCAAAGTGATTAATTTTACAAGAACTAACTAAGCAGAGCCTAGCCCCAGTCGCTACGTTAGCAGCCCTTAGCGCCCTCCTAAGCCTATACTTTTACCTTCGACTAGCATATGCAATGACCCTAACCACCTCACCTAACAATCTGACAGGGACCACCCCCTGACGACTAGACTCGAACCAAAGCACCCTGCCCCTAGCTATTTCCACCACCGGCGCCCTAATACTCCTGCCCCTTACACCCGCGACATCAGCGCTATTCGCACTGTAAGGGGCTTAGGTAAGACCAGACCAAGGACCTTCAAAGCCCTAAGCGAGGGTGAAAGCCCCCCAGCCCCTGTAAGACTAGCGGGATTTTATCCCACATCTTCTGCATGCAACGCAGATACTTTAATTAAGCTATAGCCTTACTAGACGGGAAGGCCTCGATCCTTCAATCTCTCAGTTAACAGCCGAGCGCCTTCGCCAGCGGGCCTCCGTCCAACCTTCCCCCGCCCCTTTAAAAAGGGGGGCGAGGGCGGGGGAAGCCCCGGCAGGTTCTACCCTGCTACTCAGGATTTGCAATCCTGTATGTAATACACCTCGGAGCTTGATAAGAAGGGGAATTAAACCCCTGTTTATGGAGCTACAAACCACCGCCTAAACTCTCGGCCATCTTACCTGTGGCAATCACACGCTGATTTTTTTCAACTAACCATAAAGATATCGGCACCCTCTATCTAGTATTCGGTGCTTGAGCCGGAATAGTAGGCACTGCTTTAAGCCTGCTCATCCGGGCGGAACTAAGCCAACCCGGCGCCCTCTTAGGGGACGACCAGATTTATAACGTAATTGTTACTGCCCACGCTTTTGTAATGATTTTCTTTATAGTAATGCCAATTATGATTGGAGGGTTCGGAAACTGATTAATCCCCCTAATGATCGGAGCCCCCGACATGGCCTTCCCGCGAATGAATAACATGAGCTTCTGACTTCTCCCCCCTTCCTTCTTACTTCTGCTGGCCTCTTCAGGAGTTGAAGCTGGGGCCGGAACAGGATGAACTGTATACCCACCCCTAGCCGGTAATCTAGCACATGCAGGAGCTTCCGTAGACCTCACTATTTTCTCCCTCCACCTAGCAGGTGTTTCCTCTATCCTAGGTGCCATCAACTTTATCACAACAATTATTAACATGAAACCCCCCGCCATCTCCCAGTATCAAACCCCCCTATTCGTCTGAGCAGTCCTAGTAACGGCCGTACTACTACTACTTTCACTACCAGTACTTGCCGCCGGCATTACAATGCTTCTCACAGACCGAAATCTAAACACCACCTTCTTCGACCCGGCAGGAGGGGGAGATCCTATTCTTTACCAACACCTGTTCTGATTCTTTGGGCACCCAGAAGTTTATATTCTAATTTTACCCGGATTCGGAATAATCTCCCACATTGTCGCCTACTATGCCGGCAAAAAAGAACCTTTCGGCTACATGGGTATGGTATGAGCTATGATGGCCATCGGACTACTAGGCTTCATTGTATGAGCCCACCACATGTTCACCGTAGGCATGGACGTAGACACACGAGCCTACTTTACCTCCGCCACAATGATTATTGCCATCCCGACTGGTGTAAAAGTCTTCAGCTGACTTGCTACCCTGCACGGAGGAGCAATCAAATGAGAAACTCCCCTACTCTGAGCGCTTGGCTTTATTTTCTTATTCACAGTTGGGGGCCTAACCGGAATTGTACTAGCCAATTCATCGCTCGACATCGTCCTACACGACACATACTACGTTGTAGCCCACTTCCACTACGTTCTATCAATGGGTGCAGTCTTTGCTATTGTGGCTGGATTTGTACACTGATTCCCGCTATTTACCGGCTATACTCTCCACGACACCTGAACAAAAATCCACTTTGGCGTAATGTTTGTAGGTGTAAATATTACATTCTTCCCACAACACTTCCTAGGTCTAGCAGGAATGCCACGACGTTACTCTGATTACCCTGACGCCTACACTCTTTGAAACACAGTCTCCTCTATTGGGTCACTAATTTCCCTCGTAGCAGTAATTATGTTCCTTTTCATTATCTGAGAAGCCTTCGCTGCTAAACGAGAAGTTCTTTCAGTTGAATTAACAACAACTAACGTAGAATGACTACACGGCTGCCCACCCCCATACCACACATTTGAAGAGCCAGCCTTTGTTCTAGTTAAAGCCGACTAACGAGAAAGGGAGGAATTGAACCCCCGTAGGCTGGTTTCAAGCCAACCACATGACCACTCTGACACTTTCTTAATGGGGCACTAGTAAAATAAAAATTACACTGCCTTGTCGAGGCAGAATTGTGGGTGGAAACCCCGCGTACCCCTAACCTTAATGGCCCATCCCTCACAATTAGGATTTCAAGACGCAGCCTCACCCGTTATAGAAGAACTTCTCCACTTCCACGACCATGCCCTAATAATCGTCTTTCTCATTAGTGCACTAGTTCTTTACATTATTGCAGCAATAGTAACAACAAAACTAACCAACAAATTCTTATTAGACTCCCAAGAAATCGAAATTATCTGAACAGTTCTCCCAGCAATTATCCTCATTCTCATTGCGCTCCCCTCACTACGAATTCTGTACCTGATAGACGAGATCAACGACCCCCACCTCACTATTAAAGCCATCGGACATCAATGATACTGAAGCTACGAGTACACCGACTATGAAGACCTGGGCTTCGACTCATATATAGTCCCAACACAAGATCTTACCCCTGGCCAATTCCGACTACTAGAAGCAGACCACCGAATGGTTGTACCTGTAGAATCCCCCATCCGTATTCTCGTTACAGCAGAAGACGTCCTCCACTCCTGAGCAGTGCCATCCCTTGGTATTAAAATAGACGCTGTACCAGGTCGACTAAACCAAACAGCCTTCATTACATCACGGCCAGGAATTTTCTACGGCCAATGCTCTGAAATTTGTGGAGCTAACCACAGCTTCATGCCAATTGTAGTAGAAGCCGTTCCCCTAGAACACTTTGAGAACTGATCTACACTACTACTTGAAGACGCTTCGTTAAGAAGCTAAAATGGTAACAGCGTTAGCCTTTTAAGCTAGAGATTGGTGCTCACCAACCACCCTTAACGACATGCCCCAGCTAAACCCCTCGCCGTGATTCGCAATCCTCATTTTCTCTTGACTAGTATTCCTCACCGTTATCCCACCCAAAGTGCTCTCCCACACCCTACTGAATGACCCAAATGTCTCCGACTCACTTAGCTACCTAGCGGAACCATGAAACTGACCATGATCCTAAGCCTCTTTGATCAATTTGAAAGCCCTTGATACATTGGCATCCCCCTAATCGCCATCGCCCTTGTTTCTCCATGACTATTCCTCCCAACCCCCACACCGCGATGACTAAGCAACCGTCTAGTAAGCCTTCAAGGCTGATTTGTTACACGCGCTACCCACCAAATTATGCTCCCCCTCAGCCCTGCGGGACATAAATGAGCCCTGCTGTTTACCTCACTAATGGTTTACCTCATTTCACTCAACCTGCTTGGACTCTTACCATATACCTTTACACCAACAACCCAGCTCTCAATGAGCCTAGGCCTAGCAGTTCCCCTTTGATTAGCTACTGTCCTCATTGGTATGCGAAACCAACCATCCCACTCGTTAGCCCACCTCCTTCCAGAAGGAACCCCAACACCCCTAATCCCAGTACTAATTATTATCGAAACTATTAGCCTCTTCATCCGCCCTCTTGCCCTAGGCGTACGACTGACAGCCAACCTTACAGCAGGGCACCTGCTAATTCAACTAGTGTCCACCGCCTCCTTTGTTCTCCTTTCCGTTATACCCACAGTGGCAGTACTAACCTCTGCCCTGCTGCTAATACTAACACTCCTAGAAGTAGCTGTAGCCATGATCCAGGCCTACGTATTTGTTCTGCTCCTAAGCCTATATCTACAAGAAAACGTCTAATGGCCCACCAAGCACACGCATACCACATAGTTGACCCCAGCCCATGACCCCTCACAGGCGCAATTGCTGCCCTGCTTATGACATCTGGCCTTGCCATCTGGTTCCACTTCCACTCAACCACACTTATAACTCTAGGACTAATTCTTCTTCTACTGACTATGCTCCAATGATGACGGGACATTATTCGAGAAGGCACATTCCAAGGACACCACACACCCCCCGTCCAAAAAGGGCTCCGATACGGAATAATCTTATTTATTACATCCGAAGTCTTTTTCTTCCTAGGCTTCTTCTGAGCCTTTTACCATTCAAGCCTCGCACCAACTCCTGAACTAGGGGGCTGCTGACCCCCCTCAGGAGTCTCCCCCTTAGACCCATTTGAAGTACCCCTTCTTAACACCGCAGTACTTCTAGCCTCAGGCGTTACAGTTACCTGAGCACACCACAGCATCATGGAGGGAGAACGAAAACAAGCCATCCACTCCCTCACCCTAACCATCCTACTAGGATTCTACTTCACTTGCCTACAAGCGATGGAATACTACGAAGCCCCTTTCACAATTGCAGATGGAGTTTATGGCTCAACATTCTTCGTAGCAACGGGATTCCACGGCCTCCATGTAATTATTGGCTCCGCATTCCTAGCTGTATGCCTCCTACGCCAAATCCTATTCCACTTTACATCAGAACACCATTTTGGATTCGAAGCAGCCGCCTGATACTGACACTTCGTAGACGTCGTTTGACTATTCCTCTACGTCTCTATTTACTGATGAGGATCTTAATCTTTCTAGTACTAACGTCAGTATATGTGACTTCCAATCACCAGATCTTGGTTAAAATCCAAGGAAAGATAATGAACCTAATCACAACTATTATATTGATCAGTGCCCTTCTAACTACAGTGCTCGCTTTTGTTTCATTCTGACTACCGCAAATAAACCCAGACCCAGAGAAACTATCCCCCTATGAATGCGGCTTTGACCCGCTAGGGACTGCTCGTCTACCTTTCTCCCTCCGGTTTTTTCTTGTTGCCATCCTCTTTCTGCTCTTTGACTTAGAAATTGCACTCCTTCTACCCCTCCCCTGAGGAGACCAACTCGCCTCTCCTCTCACCACTTTCCTCTGAGCCTCCTCAGTACTTATTCTCCTCACACTAGGCCTAATCTACGAATGACTTCAAGGGGGTCTCGAGTGGGCGGAATAGGCGATTAGTCTAATTAAAACATTTGATTTCGGCTCAAAAACTTGTGGTTAAATTCCATAATCGCCCAACTATAGCCCCGGCCATGACCACAATAGCACACACCAAACATTATTATGCCACTGCGGGTGATAAGATAATACAAAACCCTGCCCTGAGAATAAAGTGGTTCAACCCCACTATCACCCTATGTCACCAACCCACTTCGCCTTCTCAACTGCCTTTGCCCTTGCACTGACCGGACTGGCATTCCACCGCACCCATCTCCTCTCCGCCCTCCTCTGCCTGGAAGGAATAATGCTCTCCCTATTTATTGCCCTGTCCCTATGAGCCCTGCAATTAGATTCCACCAACCTAAGTTCAGCCCCCATGCTCCTCCTGGCCTTTTCAGCCTGTGAAGCAAGCACAGGCCTTGCAATCCTAGTTGCTACCGCCCGTACGCATGGGAGCGACCGACTCCAGAGCCTAAACCTCCTGCAATGCTAAAAATCCTTATCCCATCGATTATGCTTGTACCCATAGTCTGATCCGTCCGAGAAAAATGACTATGACTAGTAGCCATTGCCCACAGCTTCACAATTGCAGTAGCAAGCCTTTCCTGATTAAAAAATACTGCAGAAACCGGGTGAACTTATATTAACTCCTTCCTTGGCACAGACCCACTCTCCACCCCCCTATTGATTCTCACCTGCTGACTACTCCCACTAATATTACTCGCAAGCCAAAAACACGTTAACGATCAACCCATCAACCGACAACGAACATTTATTTCACTGCTCATTTCCCTCCAAATCTTCCTAATTATAGCTTTTGGAGCAACCGAGATTATTTTATTTTATGTTATGTTTGAAGCCACCATCATCCCAACTTTACTTATTATTACCCGCTGAGGAAGCCAAAAAGAACGGCTAAACGCCGGAACTTACTTTTTATTCTATACCCTTATAGGGTCACTCCCCCTCCTGGTAGCTCTCCTCGTCCTACAAAACAACATCGGCTCCCTATCCCTACTAACCGTACAGTATTCCCCCTTAGACGCATCACACCTTAGCACAAATAAATTGTGATGGACCGCCTGCTTAATAGCATTCGTCATTAAGCTGCCCCTCTACGGACTTCACCTCTGACTCCCCAAAGCCCACGTTGAAGCCCCTATTGCAGGCTCCATGATCCTTGCAGCAGTACTACTAAAATTAGGGGGCTATGGCATAATACGAATAATAGTACTACTGGACCCCCTTTCTAAAGAGCTAAGTTACCCCTTCATTATTCTTGCTCTGTGAGGCCTAATCATGACGGGCTGCATCTGCCTCCGACAGACAGACCTCAAATCACTTATTGCCTACTCGTCAGTTAGTCATATGGGACTAGTGGCAGGAGGAATCCTAATTCAAACCCCATGGGGATTTTCTGGAGCTATAGTTTTAATAATTACCCACGGCCTCACCTCCTCAGCACTCTTCTGCCTGGCCAACACTAATTATGAACGTACCCACAGCCGAACTATGGTTCTGGCCCGAGGACTACAAATGGCATTGCCACTAATAACAACATGATGACTTGTCGCCAGCCTAGCCAACCTAGCACTACCGCCCATCCCAAGCTCCATGGCAGAATTAATAATCATTACAGCACTTTTTAACTGGTCACAATGGACCCTTGTATTTACTGGTATCGGGACCCTAATTACAGCAGGGTATTCCCTGTACCTATTTATTATGACCCAACGCGGACCCCTCCCTCCCCACATCCAAACCCTTGACCCCTCCCACACCCGTGAACATTTACTTGTCGCCCTCCACCTTATCCCGCTTATCCTCCTTATCCTCGACCCCCAGCTAGTATGGGGCTGAACAGGATGTAGACATAGTTTAGCCTAAGACATTAGATTGTGATTCTAAAGACAGGGGTTAAAATCCCCTTGTCCACCGAGAGAGGCCCGGCGGCACCGTAAACTGCTAATTTTCGTTACCTTGGTTCAACCCCAAGGCTCACTCGCCCGCTGCTAAAGGATAACAGCTCATCCGCTGGTCTTAGGAACCAGAAACTCTTGGTGCAAATCCAAGTAGCAGCTAGAATGACCGTACCCTCACTCATTTTATCTTCGACCCTGGCTGCAACCTTAACACTTCTAGTTTATCCCGTCCTAAAAATTTTTTCAACCAAGGCTAAAGACCATGCCTTAGCCCTTAACTTTGTAAAGACCTCTGTTACAGTGGCATTCTGATTTAGCCTAGCATCCCTATTCCTGTTTTACTCCTACGGAACCCAAACCATTTTAACCTCCTCGACCTGGTTCCACACAGAAACATTTAATATTACTATTAACATAAAATTTGACACATTATCAATCATCTTTATCCCAATTGCCCTCTACGTCACTTGATCCATCTTAGAGTTCGCAGCATGATATATGCACGATGATCCAGAAATTACCCAATTCTTCTCACACCTCCTACTGTTCTTAGCCCTAATGATCTCCTTCGTCCTAGCCGACAACATATTTCAACTCTTCGTAGGCTGAGAAGGTGTTGGTATCATATCATTCCTACTAATCAGCTGATGATGCGGGCGAGCAGATGCCAACACCGCTGCCCTACAAGCTGTCCTCTACAATCGAATCGGAGATATTGGACTAATTCTATCAATGGCATGAATGGCCATAAACTTAAACGCATGACAATTAGACCAACTCTTTATCCTAGCACAGACCCACGACCTCACCTTACCCCTAGTCGGCTTTATCATTGCTGCAGCCGGAAAATCCGCACAATTCGGCCTTCACCCGTGACTTCCCTCCGCCATAGAAGGCCCAACACCAGTATCCGCCCTACTGCATTCTAGCACTATGGTTGTTGCAGGTGTCTTCTTACTGATTCGAATCAGCCCCCTAATGGAAAACAACCCAACAGCGCTAACTCTATGCTTATGCCTTGGAGCACTAACAACTCTCTTCACTGCCACATGTGCACTAACACAGAATGACATCAAAAAAATCGTTGCCTTCTCAACATCAAGCCAACTAGGTCTAATAATAGTAACCATTGGTCTTAACCAGCCCCAACTAGCCTTTCTCCACATTTGCACGCACGCATTTTTTAAAGCAATACTCTTTCTATGCTCCGGCTCCATTATCCACAGCCTAAATGACGAGCAAGACATCCGAAAAATAGGGGGTATGCATAACCTCACACCATTTACCGCATCTTGTCTGACCCTGGGCAGCCTCGCCCTAACAGGAACACCCTTCCTAGCAGGGTTCTTCTCCAAGGACGCCATCATCGAAGCACTCAACACTTCCCACCTAAACGCCTGAGCCCTAGTCCTGACCCTCTTGGCCACCTCTTTTACAGCAGTTTACAGCCTACGAGTTATTTTCTTCGTTTGCATGGGTCAACCCCGATTTAATTCACTCTCTCCTATCAACGAAAATAACCCAGCAGTCATTAACCCCATTAAACGGCTCGCATATGGAAGTATCGCCGCAGGCCTACTGATTACTATTAACATTGTTCCTATGAAAACACCAGTAATGACCATGCCCCCCACACTAAAGCTAGCAGCCCTTCTGGTTTCAATCCTAGGATTACTAATTGCCTTGGACCTCGCCTCTTTAACACACAAACAGTATAAAGTGCTCCCAAGCCTGGGCGCCCACCTTTTCTCTAGTATGTTAGGATTCTTTCCTACAGTACTTCACCGACTTACCCCCAAACTTGTCCTCATCCTAGGCCAACTAATCGCAACTCAAACAGTTGATCAAACATGGTTAGAAAAAACCGGCCCCAAAGCAATTACTTCCTCAAACCTCCCCCTTGTCTCGACAACTAGCAACGCCCAACGAGGAATTATTAAAACCTACCTTACACTATTTTTCCTCACAATTGCCTTTGCCACACTTGTTATTGCCCGCTAAACTGCCCGGAGGCTCCCCCGACTTAGGCCTCGTGTTAACTCTAACACAACTAACAGCGTTAGTAATAGCACCCACACACTTAAGATTAACATTCCTCCCCCTGACGAATAAACCAGAGCTACCCCCGCCATATCTCCCCGAAGACTAGAAAACATCGCCAAGTCATCAGATGGCACTCAAGACCCCTCGTATCAACCGCCCCAGAACAAGACAGAAGCCACCACAACCGCCACAAGGTACACCCCCATATAAACTACTACCGAACGACTCCCTCAGCTTTCAGGGTAAGGCTCAGCAGCCAAAGCCGCTGAGTACGCAAACACTACTAACATTCCCCCTAAATAAATTAAGAACAGAATGAGGGATAGAAAAGCCCCACCGTGCCCCACCAAGACGCCGCAACCTATTCCTGCAACAATTACAAGCCCTAACGCTGCAAAATAGGGAGAAGGATTTGAGGCCACCGCAATCAACCCAAGAACTAAACCAAACAAAAACAAAGACATAATGTAAGTCATAATTCCTACCAGGACTTTCACCAGGACCAATGGCTTGAAAAACCACCGTTGTTATTCAACTATAAGAACCCTTAATGACTAGCCTACGAAAAACCCACCCCTTACTTAAAATCGCAAACGACGCCCTAGTTGACCTCCCCGCCCCAGCCAATATTTCAGTCTGATGAAACTTTGGTTCCCTCCTGGGACTCTGCCTAATTACACAAATTGCCACAGGACTCTTCCTGGCCATACACTACACCTCTGATATCGCAACTGCCTTTTCCTCAGTCGCTCACATTTGCCGTGACGTAAACTATGGTTGACTCATCCGTAACATGCACGCCAACGGAGCCTCATTCTTCTTTATCTGCATTTACCTTCACATCGGCCGAGGACTATACTATGGCTCCTACCTTTACAAAGAAACTTGAAATGTGGGAGTAGTCCTTCTTCTTTTAGTAATAATAACTGCCTTCGTTGGATACGTCCTCCCTTGAGGACAAATGTCCTTCTGAGGTGCCACTGTCATTACAAACCTCCTCTCAGCTGTGCCATACGTTGGCAACTCCTTAGTACAATGAATCTGAGGGGGCTTCTCCGTAGATAACGCCACCCTAACCCGATTCTTCGCATTCCACTTCCTCCTACCCTTCATCATCGCTGCTGCCACAGTAATTCACCTACTCTTCCTTCACGAAACGGGATCAAACAACCCCACAGGCTTAAACTCAGACGCAGATAAAATCTCGTTCCACCCCTACTTCTCCTATAAAGACCTACTGGGATTTGCAGCCCTCCTGATCGCACTCACCTCCTTAGCCCTCTTCTCCCCAAATCTCCTTGGGGACCCTGACAACTTTACACCCGCCAATCCCCTAGTTACCCCTCCCCACATTAAACCAGAGTGGTACTTCCTATTTGCCTACGCTATCCTTCGATCAATTCCCAACAAACTAGGAGGTGTCCTTGCCCTACTCTTCTCTATTCTTGTCCTAATGCTAGTGCCGATCCTCCACACATCCAAACAACGAGGCCTAACATTCCGTCCTATCACTCAATTCCTATTCTGAACCCTCGTAGCAGACGTAATTATCCTAACCTGAATCGGGGGAATGCCAGTAGAACACCCATTTATTATCATTGGTCAAATCGCATCATTCTTATACTTCTTCCTATTCCTTGTTCTAACGCCCGTAGCCGGCTGACTGGAGAACAAGGCCCTAAAATGATCATGCATTTGTAGCTCAGCGCTAGAGCGCCGGTCTTGTAAACCGGATGTCGGAGGTTAAATTCCCCCCTTTTGCTCAAAGAAAGAAGACTTCAACTCCTACCCCTGGCCCCCAAAGCCAGAATTCTTGATTAAACTATTCTTTGATTATGTATTTACACCATTAATTTATTTTAACCATGAAGTATATGCATGTAATACATATATCTAAGGTATGACATAAACATATATATCTAAGGTATGACATAAACATATATATCTAAGGTATGACATAAACATATATATCTAAGGTATGACATAAACATATATATCTAAGGTATGACATAAACATATATATCTAAGGTATGACATAAACATATATATCTAAGGTATGACATAAACATATATATCTAAGGTATGACATAAACATATATACCTAAGGTATGACATAAACATATATATCTAAGGTATGACATAAACATATATATCCTAAACACAAGCCCAAGAATATTCCTTTATTAAATTTCCATACCTTAAGGATTCTTCCCTTAGTATCACAGTAAGAACCGACCAACCAGCTGGAAACAGTGTTAACGGTTATTGATGGTCAGGGATAAATATCGTGGGGGTCACACTTAGAGAATTATTCCTGGCATTTGGTTCCTATTTCAGGCACATTGCTTGAATAAACCGCATACTTTCCTTGACGCTTGCATAAGTTAATGCTTTGATACATCTCTTCGTTACCCAACATGCCGAGCGTTCACTCCAGCGAGCAAGGGGTTCTCCTTTTTTTTTATCCTTTCACCTTGCATTTCAAAGTGTATCAATTTCCAAGCAATATCAAGGGTGAGCATATTCCTTGCAAAACCAATAAAGTTGAATAGTTAGAAAGACATTAACTAAGAATTACACTAATCTCTATCAGGGACATACTACAATACTTACTCCTGATATACATATGATTCTTTATGCCCCCTTTGGTTTTTGCGCGTAAACCCCCCTACCCCCCTAAACTAGAGAGATCATTAACACTCCTGAAAACCCCCCGGAAACAGGAAAACCTCTACTAGCTTTTTTGCATCTAAAATTTGTGTTTATTTACATTATTGTAATTATATAAATT